AGATTTTGGAAAATCTTGTGCCACTTCACGGCTTTTAGAGAGAGTAACTTGTCAAACAGGCAACGATGGAAATCCATGTCTGATTTAAGACACCATCCACGCGACAAGACGCGAGGCAGTTTCCTGCCCCGGTCAGCTTTTCTTTGGTCTGGGTCACTAAACTAACCTTCTCTGGTCCGCTTTGGCTATTGAACTAATCTTCTTCGAACCCCCAAGCCAGTCAGTTTAACCAGGAATGCCTGCGAACGGCATAATCATGAATAAGAAGAGCAACCGGTAAACGAGTGCGAAGGTTACGAAGCGAGTTTTTCTATCTCGGCCCCAAAAAAGTAGTTAACCTGCGATTGACCTTTATATCGTCTACCTCCGTCTCGCATGAGAAATCGAATTCGGGGTGATCAAAACTAGCCAACGGACTCAGCTGGCGAGTGTGAGGCTATGGATATAGTCTAAAAAAAAGGAATAAGCAAGTTATCGAAGGAAGCAGCCAAGTCACACTATTCCTCCAACTGAGACTGACAACATTCATTCATATACCAAGTTACAAAGAAGATCTGGGAGAAGAGATTCATTTCACCGATGGGAATGATTCCTCTCCTTGTCAGCCCACCTACCTCTTCCTAACGACGAGCCCGATGAGCGTATCAATGGAATGACCCGAGCAGACCAGGATTAAGGCAATAGCTACGCGCATCAAGGTGATACCTACACCGAGCGAACCTGACCGTAGCGTACCATACTGAGTGAAACCGTGCCGAACCAAGGGAAGCACTAAGACAGAGTCTGCAGCTGGTAGAGGAGGGCTTTCAGCGCCTAGCGAAAGTCGAATTATCTTATTGGTAGTACGTGTTAGCTCTCTTTTTCTTAGACCGGAGGAGGAGGCTACCTACACGGCTTGTGTTGACAGAGTAAGCCCTAGTTACTCACTTTCCTCCCTTTCCTTACCTAGAAGTCTTCGGCAGGCTTTCCATAATAGAAAGAGACTTTCAGCTTTCACTCTTAATGAATGCAGTAACGGTTGGTTTAAAAAGGTTTTTCCTTACCCTGCTATCGATTCAATTCGTGCCAGTTACGCTTCCTCTTCTAGAACAGTGACAGCCTAGTCTGATTCCCCCTTCCGAAAGTGCCACAGTGGATTCTTGAACAGTTCCGACAACAGCTAGAACAGTAGCAGTCTCTTTGCTTTCCCGAAAGCCTAGGAGCGAAAGTAGGGAATGAATACTTTCCTGTTGATGCAAGTAACTGAACTGCCTTAAGATACGAAGGATAGCCCGAAACAGACCATTCTCGGGGCACAACAGGCGTTCGATATTAGCTGATGCAGATGAACTAGAAGGGCTTAGGACGACTAGGCTCTTTGATGGAATAGTAGATGTCGTCATTTCCGCTCCTAAAGGAAACAGTATTAGAATTAGAAGGTGCGTCGATTCCGAGGATTGATTCTCTATGAATAGAAAGAGAGGACTTTTCTAAACTTTTAGGCCTGGTAGGCTAATCCATTTAATTAAAGCCCCAAACAAGGGCGTCCTAGCTAGTTCAAGTTCTCCCAATTGAAACTCGTACCCAAAAGGGAAGGCAGGAGCGGTATAAAAGGAGAAAGCCAAAAGCCCGATTGAAGCACTAATTGGCGGTATTAAGTCCTACTAGAAGGAAGAAGGAGTTAAAGCTATCTGCATTTCAGTAGTATCTCATTCACGTAAGAAAAGAGAATCAGTCTGCATGTCCCTCCTTGTCTGAATCCCATTGTAAATGTAAAAGGAGGCCAAAAAGAAGTCGTCAAGGTTTTCTTCTTCTTAGGTTTGATGTGATGGGATTTAGCGTGTTTATGATTATTATGGGTAGATTCAAGCTGGGGAATGTGAATGTTCGTAGCAGGGGTAGTCCTATTCTTTTTTAACTAGAGAGGAGCTTCGTGAGATCGCTGGCCCGCAAGTCAACTTTTTTGTTTGGCTCCTTACATGAAAAGGGGAGGGGGAGTGAAGAGAAAGAGATCACATTCTGGGAGAGAGAGATTCCAGCCTTCTTCCCAGCTGAGGCAAGAAAGAATCGAGCAGAAGGTCTGGCTGTGCGCGAAGAAGGACTTCGGCCATTAGTGAAACTGCTTTCACGAGTTCCCGAGGTTAATTCAATCTTTCATCAGCTTCGGAGCTCGCGAGCACGCCAAGCACAAGCTACTTCCTTTCCACTTCCTACGAGATTTGAAAGAGAGGTCTTTGTCCCAACCTTTCTTGTCTTCAAGCAGTGTCTGTTTACGGCCGATTTCAGGGGAAGGAGAAGCCTCAGCGTACCAAACAGATTCATTAGGTTCAGGGGCTGAAAGGGACGGATTCCACATGTGTCTATGAAGAGGAGCTTCGTCAGCCACTTCCTTCGCTATTGATGGCACATCTAGCTCAGCCGCATCTGCAGTTGAAGCAGTTGACGGCCAACAGGTCTCAGCGGAAGGAGCGCTAGCCACTCTCTTTCTATTGTTCTTGGACGACGAGAGGGAGCAGCTGCATCTAATTTCATTGATTCGGGGGAACAGTCTATCCTGTCTCCCATTCTCTTTAGATATTAGACAAGAAAGGGACAGATTGCCCGATATGCCTTTTTCACAGCTAGAAGACAGCTTGCCAGGGCGGTTGCGAGGGTTAATGGACGAGTCAGGATGGGATAGAGGAGAAATCCAATCTACTTGAATTGCCCTTCACTCACTCCTCAAATAAAGTCCGTACCGTAGCTGCGCCGCAGGCAGCTGTCTTCAACAAAGAAAAAGCGCGGGAAACTCCCAGTCGATGAGGGCAATGGAAAAAGAGAAGCTACAGGTTCCGTGCTCATGTCCTAGTTAGGTTACGGAGGGGCATTATTTGAATTGTCTACTCTCGGGAAGTACGGTCAGAGTCCTACCCTTCCTTCAGTTCATGGGGTTAGGTCTAACTATCTTCTATGACGCCATTGGACGATCTCTCTTTTCGGTGCCAATGAAGAAGATGAGCTCAGTTGAGGATAAGCCTTCGCGTACCTAGCCCCACATGGAAAGTAAGGGAAGCAAAAGGAGGGCTAAGAAGGGCAAGGGAGAAGAGCATATCCCTTTCTTTTCTGATTAATTAGTCTATTATTCCACATTCTGAAGATAGCAAGCAGTTCGAAGACGTGAAAATCGTCTGATCGGCGGATGCCTTCATCTCATCTATGAAGAAAGCTAGTGGAAGCACCATCTCTTTGAATTGATTAGAAAGTCTGGGATCTCCTTTTTCAGTCAAGCGCAGGAGAAGCATTAGTGAAGTGAGCGGGGATCGAAGAACTGAAAAACTCTTTCCATTTCCAAATACCTACAGCAGCTCTCGCTAAAGTCATTGTTTCAACTCCGGAACCCGATTTCTGGCTCAGTTCTTCCCTTCCGCTCCGGATTCTTGCTTTCTTAGTTCTTATATTAACGACAATACGTTGAAGTTAGCATTAGCTGCGGCACTAGTAAGAAAGCTAGAGAGAAAGAGACCTCCTAGAAAGAATGCTACAGCCCTTGCGCCCTTCAACTCAGGGAGTGCGTCGATCGCTATCCCCTCGGCAAGCTTTGAGATTCTCTACATACCCCAAAAGAAAAGGCTTTGCTAAAGCCAATACGGCATTCACAGCTGGCGAAAGAGCCAAAGACCCGAGAAAATTTATGGTCAATCAGCTCTCTCCGGGACCTTTCCCGCCTTTGCTACAGACGTCACTTTGCCCTTAGGAAATTTCAATGAATATAATGCAGCTCTGGCAAAGAGAACAGCCCCTTCCGTGGTCTTTTCTCACTCTAACAAAGGAGGCGAAGCGTACCATCTACCTAGGGCCTTGCTCCGAGGCAGTCCATGTTACGGAACTCACTCTGCTCAGAAGAGCTCCATACTTATCCAGCTCCAGGAGGTGAAAGCACATCGTGACAGAACGGAATGATAAGTAGAACCGGCAACGGAGGCTATTCCATAGAAGCATTCCCGTCTTCAGCATCTGAGTCATTAGTTTCTTCAGCACCAGCGCCCATAGTTGTTCACCTTGAAGCAGCACGTGTTGATTGAGATCGATAACTAAAGCGCTTCTTCCTAGGGGTGATTAAGAGACAGGGGATTGAGTTCCAGGAGCAAAAAGGTAAAGTCGGCACCTTTAGTTGACCTCGTTAATTGAGAATCAGAGCCTATTCAAGCAAATCCGATTCAAGGCGCAAATATAGTTTATTAATAACCAGCATCCTCGTCAGAAAAAACTTCCTAGCCGGCCGGCGACCCTGTTCTGGTATATGAGAGTCTTTCCCCTAATGAGGTGCTGACATCTGTTATAGTTCCTAGGAGTGATGTTCCAACATCCCTTCCTGTCCCAGCTTCTTTTCTCGCATCCCTTAGTAAAAAAGAGCATCCGAGATAGCCAAGCATCCGAAGATCGGACATTGGTGACACCTGAAGACCCGTCTGTCTATCTTTTGTAAAAGAATAGGTGGTGCTCTAGCATAAATTGACACAGTGAGGGAAGTGCAAAAGAAGGGCTTGTTTCTTCTCTTTGCCGGATGGAGCTTTTTAGCCACTTTTCATATCATAAAGTCGGCCTACTTCGAATAAGCAATCACAAAGAATGGTAAGCGCTACCTCACCTCTTGCTAACCAGTGTGAAGTGACCTCGCCCTAGAGTACAGAGCCCGCCTAACGCTCCCCGCCTGTTCCATCAAGTGATTTTAGGCAAACTGATTCTAGGGCTCACGATAAGATAGAGATTTTCTCCTTAGGGGGGGGATATAGCTTTTCTTCCGGATCCGGATTCAATGATTGTGGAGTGAACGAAGCCAAGTCCAGTATTGTTTTATGAAAAAAAAGGAGATGGGATGGGAACTTATTAGAGTGTGGCCAAGCCAAGACTCGAGTAGCCAAGTGGATGCAAAGACTAGAAAGCCAGTGAAGAGGAGCCATCTTTCAATTTAAGAACATCCATACGGGTTGAAGGAATGAATAAAGGGAGCTTGAATGGCCATTTCAGCTGTTGTAGTAAGGCCATTAGGAAAAGGCGTAACCCTAAGAAGTGACCCAGTTGAGTCACCTGAGGGATAAGCTGTGATGGCTCTTGTTCCCAGACCAGGAGTGAGTTGATGCCGAGAAGAAGCTGGTAGTCTTAGCTAGGCTAGAAGGGAGAAGCCCTTAAGTAGTAAGCCTTACCTTAGGGCAGTCACTTTCGGAAGGCCAAGAATCATCGATTTAGGAGTTTCCGGTGGTTGTCTCAAGACTAAGAAACTATAGCAATTCTTGTTATTATTGTTCACTCGGAGTTCTTTCTTCAACTCTGGGTTTGGTTTCGAAGAGATGGGCCTTGAGCCTGTGATTGGATGCCCCCGGAGGAGCTGAAGAAGAATTAACAGCTAGTAAAAAAAAAGCTAGCCACTAATTTCATAATTCCATTTCGGAGGTGCGCAGCGAGAGAAGAAGGAAATTCTTTATTCAAAGCATGCTACCACCGAAAGAAGGTCAACCGAAGCAGTTCCATGTATTGCTCCTTAACCTGACGATATCTACCTATAAGAAAAGGAATACCTGGAAAAGTCATTCAATTCTTCCTCGCCAGGAGAAAGGCTCAGGGCCCTGCTCCCAAGTCTGTCTTCTTTCAGAAGCTTTGATCGGAACTTCAATCTCTTAGTCATCCTAGCGTAGAGATTGATTCTACTTGACCTCTTTCCTTGCGGCTTGGCGACTCTGAACTCAGAGGTAGCTGGGGCCAAGGAAGAAAAAGAATTGCTTTCGAATTCTGCTTTCACTCTTCTATCTATAATAAAGAATAGTTGAAATCGTAGAATGAGAACGGAGAGTAGAAAGAGAGGTTAATTCTGGGTCAAATGCTTTCCGTGCTTCGCTTTCCCAAGTTACTGTGCTTTCCGCGGTATAGCTCCTAGGATTTGTTAGAGGAGGTATCGGTAGCTCTTTTTGTAAGTTGATTCTTAGCTCGAAAAGAAAAGGAGTTAAGGAGAGGAGGAATCCGCTGTTCTAGCTCAAGGCCTGACTTTGCTAGTTCATTCCCTGCTGTCTCTGAAATAGAAGATGTAAACTCTTCTTTCAACTCGGAGGAACTCTTTATTTAGGAGCGAAAGAAGATGGATCCGTTGCCACTTTCATAAGACATAATACAAGAAGAAGCTCTGTCGGAATAAGGTCAGCTATTTCACCTGTTGTCGGAATTGCTAGTAGAAGGTCAAAGTAGAAGGAAGGTAAAGGGAAGGAATAGCAATACGGTTTCGGGAAGCCGCTGCTGGTCTTTTCTGTTGTTGCTGTGATCAATGAATACCGGGCTCAAGGCCAACCTCTCCACTCAGGGTCAGGAACGGGATAAGAAGAAGTAGGACAGGCTCGAGGTCAATTCTTTCTTTTAGGAGAGATCCCACCCTACCCTTCTTTAGCGCTTGTTCTGAATAGAATAAGCCCTTCCTTCTCGGTGAAGGAGAGGGAAGGAAAGCCACTTCTGTTGAAGGAATCGGAGCTGCTATATAATAAGCATAGCATATGACTCTTTATCGGCAAGCTCAGCAACGAGAAGTTTTCCTCCTCTACTGTAAAGCGGTTGTTCAAGGGAGTTCTTTTTTATAAGAATGAGAGGTACTCGCTCTTAGACTTCCACTTCCACGGCTAAGCCGTCAAGAGAGTTCTATTTTTTCTAAAGAATTCAAGCAATTCGGAGGAGTTCAAGCCTGTGTGACCCAAGCGGGAATTCATATTCTTCGCCAAGAAAGGGAAAGATCCCAGACCTAGGAGCATGAGGCTGAATACGTCTGGTTTAGCGCTATCCTTTCCTTCTGATGAGATGCCTGTTCTCCGGTGCAGATGCAGAAAAGAAAATAAGGTGCCAGTTTTTTAGGAGATTTATTTGGAGACGAATTCATTCCTCTGCTGGAAAGCAGTCCTTCACGGATATGGGAGCTTACTCCGCTGTTGCTGGTTTAGTAAGCTAAGCATTTCCTTCCTTTATGATTATGAAAAAGGAATGCTCCAGGGTTTGTTTCTCTTGGTGTCAACATAGGAATGGGAGCAGTTAGAATGGATGCCTTTTCCCTTGTTGAATCCGCCAAGTCCGTAGCCCTTCTTTTATGCGGGATTGCCTGTTGATGCAAGGAATAAGGGCTGGCTTGATGCCAAGAAGAAGCTGGTGGAGGGGCAGCGAAATCATCTGCTGCACAGTAGTACGTATTAGGCAAATGGGATTTTTCTTTCCGGAGCGTAGTAAGAGGTATTTAGTGCGTGAATGCTTGACTTAGAGCTTGAACTAGGGGCAATCCAGCAACCATTTCAACTGGATACCATCAAGAGAGGAGGAGCCGATGAAATTCTTTCGGAGTTCTTCTCCGCTGACGTCTAAGCTCTCAAGGACTCGGATTAGTCAACAGGAATGAAATCTAAGGTAGCTGGTAGCTCGAGCGAGGAGCGGAGCCTAGCCCTATAGCTATAGGCTATAGAATATTCTATTTCCTCTGCTTTTACTTTGAATAGCTAGAATCAAACTCATTGCTCATTCATTCAGAGCTCTTGTCGGTAAAGTAGATCGAGAGAGAGAATTGGCTTCTCGAGAATCTGCTGGAGTCAGATCAGTAGGGGAGTTCACACCGGGACTTTATTAATAGAGAAAGAACCCATACCCTGAACCGGGGAAAGGCGATAACGGCCCAGGGAAATTGTGAAGTACGTGAATCGACTCCCTATTCTAGTCCAGACCTTACAACATAAAAGTAAGGGACTGACTTCTTTCTTGACAAGGATCCTGAAGAAATCGCACATGCTCCCAGGACTTTACGGGAGGCACACAGGTAGGTATACCAAGAGAAATGCGGGTAAGCGACGAGGGTCAATCAAACAAGTTTTTATTTCCAGAAAGATCCCCACGCTGAGCGATGAACCTCGCCAAATGCTCTTATGGATCACCCATTCCATCTTTTAGGTTCCAGCAATATGTATCCCGCGGAGTATGGCTCGTAGTAAATCTCTGTAAGATAAGGAGGATCATAGGGTAGGTAACCTTGTTCACCATTCTAAAAGAATGGTACCTTCAAGTAAGTCGGATCTAGAATTGGGTCTCCTAAAAAGGAGAGATGCTGGTGGCGGGGTCCGGGTCGACAATTGGATTAGGAACTGCTTGCTCCTATCCTGCGGCGACCTCTGCCTTCGCCTACATTGCTGATATATAGTGGTGCCTTTACCTTTGCTGCGGGATGAACCGATTATGATTCAAGGTAAACCACTCGATCTGCCGTTGGAACCGATTGAATTGCTTAAACCACTTGATCAACTGATGACTGCTCGGTGTAGAGAAAATCTACACTTACACCTCCATGCCCTGTTTGGCAGGAGAAAGAAAGGGGATGTGCAAAATCGAATAAAAAGCTATAATAGTTTTCTCGTTTCATAATATTTGGTGCATTTCCCTCTCTGAATCGAGAGGCTTTCATGATCAATTTCGGGCTCACTCAGTTTGGGAGATACGTTGCTACCAGAATTCATTAGTAACGGACCACCTGCTCTGAAACGAAAGAAGCGATGCGTCTCTGAAGCTTACAGCTCGTTAGGGATGTGTGTTCCGCTCATTCTAGTTCAAACGGGTTGGTTCATCCCGGTCAAAAAAGCAGGCATCTCAGTGACTGGAAGAATCATTACACTTGATTGAACCCTACCCTAGTAGGTCAGGTCGTGTGAGGCGTGAGCCACCAGTCCCTGCGTTGAATGTTCAGGACGAGGAGCACTTTTATGTAGAGGACAACCGGACTTTTGATGGAATTCGCGTTGCAATATGATCGTGCCAGACCGTATGTTTGAAAATGATTTGAATCTCTCCTCAGGTGTATTCTAATTATTAGCCCCACACAGGTAAACGGTAAACTCTCCCCATCTTCTATCAATTTGTTGATTGCTAGATGCAGTGATCCCGGTGCCTTGCTCTCCATACTTGATATTAGTCCCTTGAAGCAGGGCAACCCCCTTCAGACGAGGTACGTACACTTAGTCAGTGAGTCGATCATAAGTTGATCACATTATGTGGAGGGTTCCGCTAGTATGAAGTGTTCAAAGGCTCAGAGGCGCGCTAGGCACTGGAGGGGGACCCATCTATTGGGTACACCAATAATGTGAAAAGGTTAGTCGGGAGCAAAACCAACAAGAGCAATGATCGAATCAGAGTAGGCCCCATGTTGACTGATTTCATTTTCAGTGACCGAAATAACATTACCAACTGGGCAATCTGCCCAATCCGATAACACCCCAGACACTCACTATATGTAATGGATTCTGGAGCCAAAACTAACCGTAAGTACTGGGGAAACCCGATAAGACACCCGAAGAGCATAACCCTACTATACTAGATCGAAAGCACTAGCCGGAAAGAAAGCCTAGACTGCTACTTGCTTTCCTGCTCTCTCTCACTATCCTAATGAAAGGTCAAGCCGGCGATTGAGTGAGGGGTCTTCGGGAACCTCTGTACGATACGAAGAGTTCTCCAGCCGTCAATATCAACCCGGCTTTCAGCAGACAAAGGACGCGCACTCATCCAGATTACGAAGAAAAAGAATCTCTCAAACCAATTCGATTACGACACGAGCTTAGCTTCCAAGAGCTGCTGGCTCTTAAAGGCCCCGGATACGAACAAAAGGACGACTGGTTCGACTAGAACAGGAGTGGGTCGCCCAAAAGAGTATAAAAACTCAGTTCAAAGTATGTTTCAGACCACTGTGGGTGATTTATTCAGCCATGTATGGCTTGAGGAACGAGCTCAGACGACCTAGTTCTGTTCTTAATGTGTAAACTCTATATTTACCACAAACCGCTCACAATCGAAAACTGGATTTCCAAACAAAAGAAACCCCTTTCACAGCCGTAGAGAAAGGGGTAAGGATGACCGGGAAATAGCGTAAGTTATTTATGAGATCCGGCACACGCAGATTAAAAAAGAGGTATTCCACTCATAAGGGAAGACGATAAACAAGACTAAGACTATCGTCATATCGTCTATAACAACCTAACCACTAGCTACCTAGCTACAAGAAGAGAGCTACGAGCTAAGAGCTAATAGGATAGGAAGCCACCTAAGAACCGAGCTACTATGAAAGAAGAGCTACCATGTTGAGTCAGCAGCAGAAAACCTATCTGACATGAATGAGGAAAGTGAAGATAGTGGAAGCCCCGAATTGCTCCACAACGTGCTTGACTTTCGGAGGACTAACCGCTTCTAATGAGACCTTGGGGGAGGTTGGGCACCCAGGTTATGAAAGATCTACGCCTAGAGGTATAGGACCGGCATAACCGATTGATTCATTTCAACCAACAGCGTAATACCCAGTAACATACCTAGTTGCCTATCCGGTTGGATATCGAGACCCAGCAGCATCTAAGCCAGGTGTGTCATATATTGATCCATACCTTTAGCATATCCAGTACCCAGCCCTTTGACATGCATTGTAGCAAACATAAGAGCGCCTGCAAGCATCCTTGATGGAGGAGACCGCCCTGCCTCTCATAGCATCTTGCTTTCCTGGCTATCTCTGCCCAGATTCGACGATTGGTGGATTTACCAGACGTGACTTCTTGAGTCACACAAGTTGATTGTTGAGAAGCAAACTTCGCTTCCCTTGCTCCATCTCTCCGAATCAGCTGAAAACTGGTGACTGGGGTCAACAACCAAATTCGACTTTTTGGTGTAATTCCCCGATTTCTTTCATTTCATTCTTCAAGATTCCGTAAGTGTTGATCAGCAGAAGGCGCTTATGAGAAAGAACTCGAATGCTTTCTCGGTTGCCAGATCAACTGAAGAATTATCTGGAACAGCTTCTGTTCACGGAGCTGAAATGAACTCCCGATGGTCTTTGTGTTCTGTGCCCCTAAAGAATGCAAGTTTTGAAGTCCACTTGACTTTAAAGATTCTTCTTTTTGAAAAGACCGGAACTGCTATTATTACTATGAAGAGTACTGAACAAACAAGCAAGGGATTGAGCTTCGCGTTAGCGCAGTAGTTTTCTTGCTGGGATATAGAAAATGACTCTAGTTCTCGTGTTGTCAGTTGTAAGAAATAGACAGGAAAACTACTCATTTTGTGGTCTCATAACCAAGGTGCATCAATTAAGTTTATGAAGGGAAATCTTTTGAACAAATCATTCCTCCCGTGAAATTCTTACTCCAGTTAAGCAAGGATCGTAGCCACGCCGGGGACCAGCTAATAGTTTAGCTCTTGTGGGCCGTAGGTTTCTTGATTTACTTCTGACTTTGCTGAATAAAGAGAGAACTCCACTTGTTATATTTAATTAAATATGCAATTCCAAACCTATTATAGGGGCTCGTGAGAGGGAAAGAAAGTGGGATTCTTTGAGCTAGCCAGTTTATCTGGATTTCTTCCTAAAAAGCCCTTTACTAGTAGGGCGTCGGGGTCAGGGGAAGTCCGAAGTCAGCAAAGCTTGAGGGAGTAGTTAGCGGTCGGTAAAGTCAGGCTTTTGCGGCCCAGGAAAGAGCCCAAAAACAAGGGCTTTATGCAAGAATTCTCTTCAAGCTAAAGCTTTCCTCACTCACTTTCGCCTTCCTCTCCTTACAGTCGAGCGATTGCATTCCTTTCGCTTTCCTCGCTCTTTCAGCCTTTCTTGCTCCTCGAGCTTGCACCTGTCTCGCTCATCCCATCCCCTTTATTAGTAAGGTTGCTTGAGATCCTGGTCTGCATCCAGAGAAGGTTTTCTATCCAACGCTGCTCACGATGGACTCATCCGATAAGCAGCTTGATTCGGAAGAGAAGATCCTGGGATTAGATCGATCTGATGTTGAATGTCCCTCATGGGCGGTAATCCCCCTGGCCACTCTTCTGGGATAAGTTCAGCGAACTGTTCAAGCAATTTGCTAACCTTGGAAGATATAGGAGTGCCCTTTCGAAATAGGGGCTAGCGTCTTTAGTACCGTACCCTAGCCCCGTTTCCCGAGCTTCCGTTTCAAACTTTCGCGTAGTCAGAAAATTCTCAGCTTGCATTCCATTTGTTTGCCTTGTCATACTAATGACACCTTCCTTAAGAGGCAGCAACACCACTTTCGCACCATCCTTCCAAAAGGAATGCGTCCTTTTTTTTATTGTAAAATAAATAGAATCACCTGACGATCGAATTGCCATGGTAGCCCAAGCAAGAGGTGACAGAGTTATTGGTGGGGGTTCGGTCCGTTATAGGTACGACATCGCACCAACCAAATTGCATCCTTGTAGGATTTTCCAATGAAGAAAGTGATCAACGGAGACTAGCACCTCATTTCCTTTCTTAAACCAAGCACCCGGGGCTCGAAAGGTTGACTTAGATAGGGTGCGCGTTAGCGCACTTACGTTTTCTTCGTTTAGTCAAGCGGTTTCTCAAAAGTAATTCCTTCTCTTGCTAGCCGAGTGAGGTAGGTAGATCAGAGAATTCCTTCTTTTCCGTACGCGTCACAGGTACTTTCGGTAGTTACGGGAAGGGCAGCTAGGCTCACTAATCTATATAATCTTTTCTTGTTGCGTGCACGTGTAGCAGT